AAAAAGAGTTTAACTGTGTAAACCGAAAACTCAATATTACTATCACAAGAATTGCAAAGCCTTATGGAAATCCTAATATTCTTGCAGAATTTATAGCCGGACAATTAAAAAATAGAGTTTCTTGTCGCAAAGCAATGAAAAAGGCTATTGAATTAACCGAACAAGCAGATACAAAAGGAATTCAAGTACAAATTGCAGGGCGCATTGATGGAAAAGAAATTGCACGCGTCGAATGGATCAGAGAAGGCAGGGTTCCCCTACAAACCATTCGGGCTAAAATTGATTATTGTGCCTATACAGTTCGAACTATCTATGGCGTATTAGGTATCAAAATTTGGATATTTATAGATGAAGAATAAAAAAACTTTCCTTGGCTTTTCTTTTTTTTTACCCCCAAACAAAAAATAAGAAACTCATTCATTTTTTTGATTGAAGATAAAAAAAAAGAGCTCGTAATTCTTTAATTCTATAGGGTTGAATAAAAATTCGATTAAATAAATGTTTGATATAATTGCTATGCTTAGTGTGTGACTCGTTGGTTTTTTTAGGAATAAGGTTTTAAAATAAAAAAAAGCCTCCCTAATATGAACTAATAACTATAGAACTAAGAACCAACTCATCACTTCGCATTATCTAGATCCAACAAAGCAGTCAAGATATGATAAATTTTTTATATCATTGTAGCAACTGAAATTTGTTTTGCATAAACTAAAAAAGCAAAAAATATTATTCTAAGGTGTGAACCGGAATATAGAAAAAGATGTGGATAGAGGGGTGAGAGAAAGAGAGAAAAAAATAGAAATGATATAGAATTCCAATATGTAAGGTCTATGAGTCATTTAGTCATCTCATAAAAGACAATGTAATAAAGCATCAATACTGATTCATACATAATTAAATGATAGATTTATAGAACAAAAAACCAAGAGCCTTTAGCCAATAAAGACTGAGAAAATTGACTCAAGAACAAATTTCATTAAGAGCTCCGTTGTAACATTAAGACCTAACCATTAAACAAGAAGCGATGGGAACGATGGAACCCATGAATGCAGAAGATTTTATTGAAACCAAATCCTAACGATTCATTGGTCGGGATGGCGGAAGGAACCGAGAAATAATTCATCTATTCTGATCTGAGACGTAATGAATTAACCTTACAACTGAAATAGATAGTAGAGTAAATATTCGCCCGCGAAAACTTTTTTTTTTTGATTGCTACATTTTGAATATTTTGAATCCCTTTTTCGCGAGGAGCTGGATGAGACGAAACTCTCACGTCCGGTTCTGTAGTAGAGGTGGAATTCAGAAAGAACCATCAACTATAACCCCAAAAAAACCAGATTCCGTAAACAACATAGAGGACGAATGAAGGGAATGTCTTATCGAGGTAATCATATTAGTTTCGGTAAATATGCTCTTCAAGCGCTTGAACCCGCTTGGATCACATCTAGACAAATAGAAGCGGGGCGCCGGGCAATGACACGAAATGCACGTCGGGGTGGAAAAATATGGGTACGTATATTTCCCGACAAACCAGTTACAGTAAGACCCACAGAAACACGTATGGGTTCAGGTAAAGGCTCTCCAGAATATTGGGTAGCTGTTGTTAAACCAGGTCGAATACTTTATGAAATGGGTGGAGTCGCAGAAAATATAGCCAGAAAAGCCATTTCAATAGCAGCATCCAAAATGCCTATCAAAACTCAATTTCTTATTTTGGGATAAGAATGTAGAATCAAAGAAAATAAATCCTGGGAATGAAAAATGCAAGGTTTATTTTTTTTTTTTTGACAAAAAATATTTCTTTCTTTTTCTTCGCCCTTTGCATTGAAAGAACAAATAAAAAAATGATTCAACCCCAGACACGTTTGAATGTAGCAGATAATAGTGGGGCTCGAGAATTGATGTGTATTCGAATCATAGGAGCTAGTAACCGCCGATATGCTTATATCGGTGACGTTATTGTTGCTGTGATTAAAGAAGCAGTACCAAACATGCCCCTAGAAAGATCAGAAGTGGTCAGAGCTGTAATTGTACGTACCTGCAAAGAACTTAAACGCGACAATGGTATGCTAATACGATATGATGACAATGCCGCAGTTGTCATTGATCAAGAAGGAAATCCTAAAGGAACTCGCGTTTTTGGTGCGATCGCCCGGGAATTGAGACATTTAAATTTTACTAAAATAGTTTCATTGGCGCCCGAGGTATTATAATAGTCTTAAAATATAAGATGAGACTATGATATAGTTATAGTCGGGTATTGGAAAGAAATAGATTCAAATTAATTTAGTAGATTGTGTTTCACGTATATACCTTTAATTTAATAATAATAATTTTTTTCATAAACAAAAAAAAATTAAGTAAAAAAACATGTTGATTATATAAAAATTCGGGGGCAACAAGAATTTTAGTCCATCATGAGTAGGGACACTATTGCTGATATACTAACCTCTATACGTAATGCAGATATGGATAAAAAAAGAGTAGTTCGAATAGC